AAAAGAATATACATGGATATCTTTCTATGTATCATTCATATTGCCAGAATTCCTACACAACTAGTTCTTGAATCAAGAAATTTTTGTTTTGATAAATACATTTACAATAATAAAACAAACCAAGAAATAAAAAAAAAAAAAAACAAAAAAGAAATTAACTTTATTTCGACTCTAAAAAGTGAACTTTACAATATTAAGAATAGTAAGAGGAATTCACATCTTTTTTTTGACTTATCCTCTTTATCACAAGCATATGTATTTTACAAATTATCACAAACCCAAGTTATTAATTTGTATAAGTTAAGATATATTTTTGAGTATCATGGAACTCCCGTTTTTCTTAAGACTGCAATAAAAAATTATTTTGTAACACAAGGAATATTTCATTCCGAATTAAGACATACAAAACTTTCAAGTTCTGAAACGAATCAATGGAAAAACTGGTTAAGAGGTCATTATCAATACAAGTTATCTCAGATTAGATGGTTTGAATTAATACCACAAAAATGGCGAACTACAATAAATGAAGGTGGTATTACCCAAAATAAAGATTTAACAAAATGGAATTCGTATGAAAAAGATCGATTACTTTATCACAAAAAGCAAAAGGATTTTAAAGTATATCCATTACCAAACCAAAAAGATAATTTTACAAAATACTATATATATAATCTTTTATCATATAAATCTATTAATTCTGAAATTAAGAAGTCCTCATATATTATTTATGGATCACCATCAGAATTAAATAACAACCAAAAAATTACTTTTAATTACAACAATTCTAAACAAAATTTATTTGAAAGCCTGGAGGAAATTCCTATCAATCATTATCTAGAAAAGGGCGATATTATGTATATGCAAAAAAATCCAGATAGAAAATATTTTGATTGGACAATTCTCAATTTTTTTCTAAGACAAAAAATAGATATTGAGGCCTGGACCAAAATGGATTATAGCAGTAATATAAATACTAAGCTTGGAAGTAAGAATTACCAAAAAATTGATAAAATGGATAAAAACGATATTTTTTATCTGATGATTCATCAAGATTTAGAAATAAATCCAATCAATGACAAGAAACTCTTTTTTGATTGGATGGAAATGAATGAAGAAATCCTAAACCCAATATCGACAAATATGAAACTTCCGTTCTTCCCAGAATTTGTGCCACTTTATAATGTATACAAAATAAAACCATGGATTATACCAAGCAAATTACTTCTTTTAAATTTTAATAAAAAGAAAAACATCAATGAAAAGAAAAAATTCCATTTTTTTAGACCATCGAATGAAAAAAGATATTCTGAATTAATGAATCGAAATCAAGAAGAAAAAGAACCCGCGGGCCGAAGAGGCCTTGGATCATATTCACAAAACCAAGATAAAATGAAAAAACAATATAAGATCCGAAATAAGATGAGACCAGAAATAATTTTCTTACGGAAACACTATTTGCTTTTTCAATGGATAATAGACGATGGTTTAATTCCGAATTTAACTGAAAGAATGATCAATAATATCAAGATATATTGTTACTTGCTTGGACTGATAAATCCAAGAGATACTACTATATCGTCTATTCAAAGGAAAGAAATAAATCTGGATATAATGGTGATTCGAAAAAAATTGACTCCTATGGAATTGAATAAAAAGGGGATATTTTTTATCGATCCCATTCGTTTGTCTGTAAAAAACGACGGATACTTTATTATATATCAAACCGTAGGTATATCGTTGGTTCATAAAAGTAAGTACCAAACTCCTCAAAGATATCGAGAACAAAGATATATCAATAAAAATAAATTGGATGAATCTATCCCAAGATATCAAATAATAATTCGAAAGAGAGACAAAAAACATTATGATTTTATCGTTCCTGAAAAGATTTTATCATCTAGACGTCGTAGAGAATTGAGAATTCTAATTTCTTTCAACTCAAAGAATATAAATAGTGTGGATAAAAATCGAGTATTTTGTAACAAAAAGAACATAAAAAACAGGAATCCTTTTTTGTATCAAAAAAAGCATCTTGATAGAGATAAAAATGAATTAATTAAATTAAAGTTATTTCTTTGGCCTAATTATCGATTAGAAGACTTAGCTTGTATAAATAGATATTGGTTTAATACCAATAATGGAAGCCGTTTTAGTTTGTTAAGAATATATCCACAATTAAAAATTGTTTGATGGTACATTTTTACTATATATTCTGTACCATATAGAAAAGCAAACAGATGCACATATGCCCTGTCTTACGTCCCAGTCTAATATTAGATCCTTTTTATTTAATACTAAGTCAATGACGTATCAATTTGTTTGGATAAAATCTATAAAATAAACGAATATATGGAATATTCCGAATTTTCGGTCTAAATTATTTGACGTTGTAAGTGTAAAAACGTACCATCTACTTTTTTATCCCTGTCCAACTAAAATTAAAATTCTTGTGTATACTAATTACTACATTAAAATGACTAATATTATTATTACTGATCAAATAATATATTTTATATGTAAATTAAAGGATAGAAGGAGCTTTTTTTATGATAAAAAATCCATTCAGTTCAATTATTTTGAAAGAGGAAAACGAAGACAACAAGGGGTCTGTTGAATTTCAAGTAGTGAGTTTAACCAATAGGATACGGAGACTTACTTCACATTTGGAATTGCACAAAAAAGACTATTTATCTCAGAGAGGTCTGCGTAAAATTCTAGGAAAACGTCAACGGCTGCTCGCCTATTTGTCAAAAAAAAATAGAGTACGTTATAAAGAATTAATCGGACAGTTGGAGATTCGAGAAACAAAAAATCATTAATTTGAAGAGTCGTTTTGAATTTTCGCTTAAATTTTGATGAACCTCTTTTCGCTTTCAGCAATTCATGGAAGAATGAATCGGGAAAAAACCTATGACTGCACCAGCTACACGAAATGACCTTATGATAGTCAATATGGGCCCTCAGCACCCATCAATGCACGGTGTTCTTCGACTCATTGTTACTCTAGATGGTGAAGATGTTATTGACTGTGAACCGATATTGGGTTATTTACATAGAGGAATGGAAAAAATTGCGGAAAACCGAACAATTATACAATATTTACCTTATGTAACACGTTGGGATTATTTAGCTACTATGTTCACTGAAGCAATAACTGTAAATGCACCAGAGCAGTTAGGCAATATTCAAGTGCCTAAAAGGGCCAGCTATATCAGAGTCATTATGTTAGAGTTAAGTCGTATAGCTTCGCATTTGTTATGGCTTGGCCCTTTTATGGCAGATATTGGCGCACAGACCCCCTTCTTCTATATTTTTAGAGAAAGAGAATTGATATATGACCTATTCGAAGCTGTTACCGGTATGCGAATGATGCATAATTATTTTCGTATTGGAGGAGTCGCTGCTGATTTACCTTATGGCTGGGTAGATAAATGTTTGGATTTTTGTGATTATTTTTTAACAAGAGTTACTGAATATCAAAGACTTATTACACGGAATCCTGTTTTTTTAGAGCGAGTTGAGGGAGTAGGCATTATTGGCGGAGAGGAGGCAATTAATTGGGGTTTATCGGGACCAATGCTACGAGCTTCCGGAATACAATGGGATCTTCGAAAGGTTGATCATTATGAGTCTTACGATGAATTTGATTGGGGAGTTCAATGGCAAAAGGAAGGGGATTCATTAGCTCGTTATTTAGTACGAATCGGTGAAATGACAGAATCAATAAAAATTATTCAACAGGCTTTAGAAGGAATTCCGGGGGGGCCCTATGAGAATTTAGAAATCCGGCGCTTTGATAAAGTATGGGATCCCGAATGGAATGATTTTGACTATCGATTTATCAGTAAAAAACCTTCTCCTACTTTTGAATTGTCAAAACAAGAACTTTATGTGAGAGTCGAAGCCCCAAAAGGAGAATTAGGAATTTTTCTGATAGGAGATAAGGGTGTTTTTCCTTGGAGATGGAAAATCCGACCACCGGGTTTTATCAATTTGCAAATCCTTCCTCAATTAGTTAAAAGAATGAAATTGGCTGATATTATGACAATACTAGGTAGCATAGATATCATTATGGGAGAAGTTGATCGTTAAAATGATAATAGATACAACAGAAGTACAAGCTATCAATTCTTTTTTTAGATTGGAATCCTTAAAAGAGGTATATGAGATCATATGGATGCTTGTCCCTATTTTTACTCCTGTATTAGGAATCACAATAGGTGTACTAGTAATTGTTTGGTTAGAAAGAGAAATATCTGCGGGGATACAACAACGTATTGGCCCTGAATACGCCGGGCCTTTGGGAATTCTTCAAGCTTTAGCAGATGGTACAAAATTACTTTTCAAAGAGAATCTTCTTCCATCAAGAGGAGATACTCGTTTATTCAGTATCGGACCATCCATAGCAGTCACATCAATTCTACTAAGTTCTTTAGTAATTCCTTTTGGATATCGCCTTGTTCTAGCCGATTTAAGTATCGGTGTTTTTTTATGGATTGCCATTTCAAGTATTGCTCCCGTGGGCCTTCTTATGTCAGGTTATGGATCAAATAATAAATATTCCTTTTTAGGTGGTTTACGGGCTGCTGCTCAATCAATTAGTTATGAAATACCATTAACTCTATGTGTGTTATCAATATCTCTACGTGTGATTCGTTAAGACATAAAATTTTCTCTATGTCTTTTCTTTCTAGGAAGGAAATTTCATGGGTTGAATATACCTTTTTATTTTTTATTCATCATTCGGGTTGATGAACTAAACCAGATAGTTATATGAGTGAAAAAAACAGTTTCTTACTTTTCAGTAAAAAGATTCAGTCTCATTTCCTATGTACAAGTGTTAAGTGAAAGTAAACATAAGCATTATATACTATACTATTTACCCCAAGATTGAGTGATTAGTCATCATGACTTGAAGCGGGTTCAAAAGGAGCAACTATCTAGGGATTTTACTAGCTATTAACAGACATGTATTACCCTAATGAGCGGGGAGGTCCTTG